AAACTACCTGACCCCCAAAATCGGTAACAGTTATAATGGTATTGTTAGAACTTGTTTGAATATGAATAATTCCTTTTTGGATTTTACGTGTAATTTTACGTAAACGAAAACGCGAAGAAAAAAGACGACGATTCATACGTGGAGCAGTAATTCTTGGTCTAGCTTTTTTCATATTTTATTATCTTTAGTATGAGATATAAATCTAAAGTAAGAAACGATATGGAGATATCCATTTCATGTTAAAAGAGATCCTTTCCTTTTTTGTTTTGAAGTTGGGTTGGGGTTCAAAAAAAGTAGTTGAACCCCAACCCAACTTCAAAACAAAACTAGCAAGTAACACAGTAAGCATAGCAATTCTAACAAAAAATCTAAAAAGAAATTTCCAAAAAATAAAAAATCGAAAGAAAAAAAGTGATTGAATTTTTTTAGCCATCCATAGAAGAAAAAAAAAAAAGAAAAAAATAAGAAATTTCTTCACTAGAATCGAAAAATTGTTCTTAACAAAGAAGAAATTCTAAAATTTCTTGAGATTTTTCTTATTTTCTTCTTGAGTTGAACTCAATATATTTTTCTTCTACGATGCTCCCTTGCCCCTGATTGATAATCCATTCGCTTACAAGTACAAACATTTTCTTATCAAACTCTTTTCATTTTTAATTATATCACGATTCTCAAATATTGTATAGTAATTATGATAAATCCAGTCAAAAATCAAAAAAACTAAACAGCTGTAAAGTAAAATATTCATTTTACTTGAATAGAATATTCTTTCTTAATTTGCTAGTAATATTTTTATTTGCTCATCTAGTTTATCAATTTTTTTCTATTCAAAATAAAAATGCAACTCTCTGGTTCTTTTCCATCTATATCCATTTGATCCATTTGAATTGGATAGACAAATTTCGATCAGATTTTATTTTCATTTTTATTCAAAGGAAAGAAACCGTGGAACTTCAATAATTCACTAAGAACACCTTTTAAAAGATTACGCGGTACAATTAAATCCAATGAGCCCTTTTCAAATAAGTATTCAGCTTCCTGGACACCCTCCGGTACAATGATCTTCATTACTTCTTCAATCACTCTTTTACCTGCAAATGCAATGTATGCATCTGGTTCGCCAATAATGATATTGCCAAGCATTCCAAAACTGGCTGTGACACCACCTGTTGTAGGCGATGTTAGAAGTGACACTAAAAATAAGTTGTTAGTTAACTGATAATCCAATAAAGCCGAAGAGATTTTAGCCATCTGCATCAAGCTGAAACTTCCTTCTTGCATACGAGCTCCTCCAGAAGCACAGGAAATGATGACAGGTAAGGATTGATTCGTAGCATATTCAATTAGACGAGTTATTTTTTCACCCACTACCGATCCCATACTTCCTCCGATAAACTGAAAATCCATAACCGCAAGTGCTACAGGGATACCGTCAAGTTGACCTATTCCCGTTTGAATAGCTTCAGTCAAACCTGTTTCTCTTTGATTAGAATCAACCTTATCCACGTAAGGTATATCTTTTTCTTCTGATTCTTCTGATTTTGTTGAATCTTCTGAATTTTGATTAGGATCTTCATCATCAGCAGAAGCAAAATTTTCTTCTGATTCTTCTGATTTTGTTGAATCTTCTGAATTTTGATTAGGATCTTCATCATCAGCAGAAGCAAAGTTTTCTTCTGATTCTTCTGATTTTGTTGAATCTTCTGAATTTTGATTAGGATCTTCATCATCAGCAGAAGCAAAGTTTTTTTCTTTTTCTTCTAATTCTGCTTTTGCTTCTATTTCTTCTAGAAGAAATAGTTGTACTAATTCCTTTGGAGTGTATTTCTTTTCAATAGAATCCTCTGCAGTGGATTCCTCTGCAAACGTTTGTTCTGCAGAAGCTTGCTCTGCAGTGGATTCTTCTGCAAACGTTTGCTCTGCAGTGGATTCTTCTGCAAACGTTTGCTCTGCAGTGGATTCTTCTGCAAACGTTTGCTCTGCAGTGGATTCCTCTGCATCTAGGCCCTCTGGATCTAGTTCTTCTTCATCTGAAGGAAGAGAATTGACAAGGTCTTCAAGTTCTTCCCCCTTTTTGAATTCTTCGATGTCTGGGTCAAATTCTTCCTTGTCTGGGAAGAGTTCTTCAAATTCTTCACCGTATGGGACTTCTTCAAATTCTTTGCTGTCTGGGAATCCTTCAAATTCTTCACCGTTTGAGAATTCTTCAAATTCTTCCTTGCGAATCTTGTTGTTTCTAAGGATCTCATAGGGGTCAATAGAAACCAGATTCTCATCTGTGGGATCCCAAGTACCCCAATCAATCAAAGATTCGATTCGATCTGAACTCTCCATTGGTAAATGAAATGCACAATGTTTACAAATATATTTGTTTTTTTGCGCATATTGTTTGTAAATGGATGTCTCACAATTTTCGCAATAAGTCCATAAATGAGCGTATGGCGCAAATACATCCTCTGGATTTTGGTATTTAATTAAAGATGTGTTTTTTTGGTTTTGG